TGCACCTATCCTTTTTGATTTTAGCTTTCTGAACCCTTGTTTGTTTTCGGAAAACTGGATTTGGCTCAGGATTGCCCATTTTTATTAATTCCGGGGTTTCTCTGAATTTGAAAGTTCTCACTTAGTAGGTTTCCATACCAAGGCTCAATCCAATTAAGTCCGTAGCGTCTACCAATTTCGCCATATCCCCCTTCGTTTTTTTTTGTTTTGAGATTAGGATCTCGTTGTGATGTCGTTCCCTTTCATTTATACTGGAATCGTTGAATTCATTAGATACGGATTCCTATCTCGAAAGGGTGTTTTCTCCTCGTTGATTTCTTGTCTATCTTCTTTCATCTTCTATATGAAACTTCTATTTGTATTTGGTCCAATCAAAAACGATTCTATCATTTCTGTATCCGCAATTCAATATAGATGGATATATAACACATATATATGTCTCTCTTCCGCTCATTTTTCCAAAGCAATGCGGAATACTTGAAGGGTCGATTCTTTTTTTTTTTCGTCTTAACTTTCACCTTTACGAATGAAAGCGTAGGAATATCTGATTAGTTCTAACGAATCCTTCGATGAAATAATTAGAATTTGAAATATAAGAAATATATATAAAATGGAATATATATACTAAGATTATGGAATAAAAAAGTGTAATAAAAAAAATTGCAAATGTCGTTTGAACCCAAAAACAAAAAAAAAAAAAAAAAGATTTCATCTCAAAATTATTACTACCTAGTAATAACAAATTTTGAGAAATAAATAGAAATTCTATATCGCTAGATTAATCATTAGATTCTAGAATCTATAATATAGAATCTATTTTTTATTTGAAATTCTATTCTTTCGTCGATATTCATATTAATTATGAATAACTAATTATGAGTAGCTAAGATTCTTTACGGAATTTCTATACATGTAGAATTTCTATTATGTGAGCCTGCTTAGCTCAGAGGTTAGAGCATCGCATTTGTAATGCGATGGTCATCGGTTCGATTCCGATAGCCGGCTTTTCTCTATTATTGTTTAGTTTAGTTTTAGCTTTATTTGATTCTGTAAAATGAAATTTCATCAATAAGAATCAAATAAAATAGAAACGAAAAGAAAAAAGAAACTTGCCAAATTGAATGATTTCAATCAAAATAAAATGAGGGGTTGACAAATTAAATGATTGAAATGCAAATAAAAATGGAGGTTGACAAATTAAATGATAATGATTGAAATGCACATGAAAATGGAGGTTGACAAATTAAATGTATTGAAATGAAAATGCAAAAGAAAAAAGGAAATTGCATCAATAAGAATAAAATCTAAATGCAAAGAAAAAGAAGGAAGAAGGAGTCTTTATGTCGCGTTACCGAGGACCTCGTTTTAAAAAAATACGTCGCCTGGGGGCTTTACCGGGACTAACTAATAAAAGGCCTAGAGAAAAACGTGGTCTTAGAAACCAATCACGTTCCGGGAAAAAATCCCAATATTGTATTCGCCTAGAAGAAAAACAAAAATTGCGTTTTCATTATGGTCTGACAGAGCGGCAATTACTTAAATATGTTCGTATCGCTGGAAAAGTCAAGGGTTCAACAGGTCAAGTTTTACTACAATTACTTGAAATGCGATTGGATAACATCCTTTTTCGATTGGGTATGGCTCCGACTATTCCCGGAGCGCGTCAATTAGTTAACCATAGACATATTTTAGTCAACGGCCGTATAATAGATATCCCAAGCTACCGATGCAAACCTCGAGATATTATTATGGCGCGAGATGAACAAAACTCTAGAGCTCTGATTCAAAATTATCTCGATTCATTTCCTCCTAAGGAATTGCCAACACATTTGACTCTTCAGTCAGTTGAATATAAGGGATTAGTCAATCAAATAATAGATAGTAAATGGGTCGGTTTGCAAATAAAAGAATTGCTAGTCGTAGAATATTATTCTCGTCAGACTAAAACCCACTAAAAATCAAATAAATCAAATAAAAAATAACAAAGGTTCGAACAACCTTGCTCCCTTTTGTTTTGGCGAATTCACCTAGGGTTAAGATAAATAAGAGTTTGATCCGGAGTTTTCTCCCATTTAGGTATCGTAGACTGAGAGGGATATTTTCATTACTTAGTCTCCTATTTTCGATATTTGCCAGTATTTTCTGTGCAGGAATAGAAAATATATTTCAAAGAAAGGTATAACTCTTAGTGGGATCCATTGTTATTTGATCTATTGTGGTTAGTAAGATCGGGGAATTGGGTGAGGGTGCGGAAAGAGAGGGATTCGAACCCTCGGTAAACAAAAGTCTACATAGCAGTTCCAATGCTAGGCCTTCAACCACTCGGCCATCTCTCCCACATAATGATTATGCCCCAAAACACGAGAAAATGGCGAGTCGTTCATAATTAGATAGGGACGACCAATCAATTCTAAAAAAGTATAAAAATAGCTAATTTTTCATCAAAGTAAAAAAAGGATCTTTCCTTTGAGGCTGCGGGGATAAAGAAACAACAGTTTTCTTGCGAAAACGATAAAAAACAATTTGATTCATGTTTATTTAATGCCTATTTTTGTTTGAAAAAACTGGGTCTATATTTTTTTGATTAATCTAATTTCATGTGATTTTGAAACCAGAAAGAATTTCTCGGGGGGATGATTTTCCCCGAGCGCAAAAAAATGAAATTGCGTAGATAAGATTAAGATAAGGTATCTATTAACTGAAATGGGGCTATGTATTAACTGAAATGGGGCTTTGTATTTTGTATTAACTGAAATGGCATAGATCTAAATCAGATAGATCTAAATCAGGTAGCTATAAAATGAAATTGCATAAATAAAGTATTATTTGTGGGTTTCACCTATCAACGAAATCTCGTTGATAGCAAAAAAAATTGATATATATATCAAAGGGGGTGATAAAAATGAAAAGAAGGAACGTGTTACTAAAAGTTTTGCGGAGTCGAATAAAAGGTTTCGTCGATAAAACGTTTTCAATTGTATCTGCCGGCCTAGTACGTGCAATTCCGATAACTTCAAAAGCAAAGGCTGCCTTTACCTATTACAAAGATGGTGTGATTTGGTTGATTTCACAGCTCAATCCGATTCCGACAAATCCAAGAGATCTGGTTATATTTGTCAGAGGTGCTGTGTGTTGTTTGGGCTTATTCGGCGTAGTTTGGATTATTCTAATAATAATAAGAATACTGTTTGCAAAATGGAAGGCACTAAAGGAAAAACAGAAAAAGGCACAGAAAAAAGGAAATGTTGAGAAGAAAAAGATACGCGGAAAAAAAACGGAAAAATGAAACGCTCAAAAAAAAAGAAAATAAGTGATCGGGATAGAAAGAAAAATTTTGGATCAATCGACGACTTCGGAAGGTAAAGTTATAGAACAATCCCCTTCCTTCGAGTATCCACGATTAATGCAGCTTCAAATGCTATGTTTCAATTGTAAATTCTAGTATTGAGCGAAAGGCTATACCTATTGGTTCGGTATTCGAGGCCAATCCTACTTCACTAGTACCAATAGGCGGCATAGGGGAAGAAGCACTAAACTGCTGAATCAACAATATTTGAAAAAATATATATATATATCTCTCTCTTTAGCAGGCCCAGAACTAAGAAGAGTGGTTGGGACAATAAACATCCATCTTGTTTGTATTTTGGATACCTCAAAAATCACCGGAGGCTGTTGAAGTGACTACTTCCTGTGAATTAGAGGGCGTCGAGAACAAAGAAATTGTTGGAGTTTTCTTAACATCAAACGTGTTGGTACTATTTAGAAATATAAAGTACCGACATGTTTGATGTTAAGAAAAGATCTCTTGCAGGAAGGTTGGCTATAGATTTCTTGTAAAACCACTAGCCCTACTCAGTTCATAATGAAAATCTTTTCATCTTTTTTGATTCCCTAGTAGGATTTTCTTTATGCACATAAAAGAGGAGCCGTATGAGATGAAAATCTCATGTACGGTTCTGGAACGGAGATTCTTTGAATTGAATGACGACCGTAACGAATGTCAGCTCAATCCGAAGGAAATTATGCGGAAGCTTTACAGAATTATTATGAAGCTATGCGACTAGAAATTGATCCCTACGATCGAAGTTATATACTTTATAACATAGGACTTATCCATACAAGTAACGGAGAACATACAAAAGCTTTAGAGTATTACTTTCGGGCGCTAGAACGAAACCCATTCTTACCACAAGCTTTTAATAATATGGCTGTGATCTGTCATTACCGAGGAGAACAGGCCATTCGACAGGGAGATTCTGAAATTGCGGAGGCTTGGTTCGATCAAGCCGCCGAGTATTGGAAACAGGCTATAGCGCTTACTCCCGGGAATTATATTCAAGCGAATAATTGGTTGAAGATCACCAGGCGTTTCGAATAAATGAAGATACCATTGATTCTAAATTATGAGAATTAAATCATTTCATTTTATCCCTTTGCTTTGAAGCCTTCTTTAATCATTTCATTTTATCCCTTTGCTTTGAAGCCTTCTTTGTTTGTTTTTTCTTTCTTATCTTAGAAAAGGATACACAGATAAAGTACAAAATAGACTTCGTTCTTGTCTTTCTTTGATTAGTTTGAAGAGGAATTCCTCTTCAAACTAATCAAAGAGACCTTCGAATGACTAAATATATACATACATACAGGGATATCTCTTAGTAATGACGAATGGCTGGGCTGCTCATGTGATTTGGAATAGAGTAATATTCATATGTAAAACATGAAGCAGCTCCATCTAAGAACTTTTCATTGAGAAACTTCTAATTGATAATTAATTGATAGATAATTAATTGATATATAGATAATTAATTGATATATGAATATACACTAGGTTGCATAAAAAGTAGTTTTTGCATCAATCCAAAGCCCAGTAAAGGGTTTTACAAGAGAAAAAAGGTCCGTTGAGCGCCTTATGGCTATGTCATAATAGATTCGAACACTTGCCCCGGATCGACTTCCAGATCATAATTGCTCTAGTGAATAACTAAAGAAAATAGATAGAT